TTGGGACCAAGGAGTTGAGATTTTTTGGATTCCTTAAGTTAAGTTAAATGCGTTGTTATTTTGATTGAGAGAGTGGTTTTGAAATTATAACTGGAATGGAAGGATTCTTCCGTAAAGGGGTGGGTTGGGCTACTACGCTGGTATCAGCGTAAATTATTAACACTCTGCATAGAGTGTATGGTTTTCTATTGTTTGCCAGGGTCAGGCAAGTATAAGTGATTGCAAAGTCCTAGTTAAGTAGCAGTGCGGGAAGTTCTTGTTTTTGGGGTTTGGCAAGAGCGGATGTACCAAGAATCTGTGAAGGCTAGGATGGGGGGTAGGGGGGTTTGTCTTGAATGTTGGGTATATAAAAACGCACGTGTGTACGTGTGTACGTGTGTACGTGTGTACGTGTGTACGTGTATACGTGTATACGTGTATACGTGTATACGTGTATACGTGTATACGTGTATACGTGTATACGTGTATACGTGTATACGTGTATACGTGTATACGTGTATACGTGTATACGTGTATACGTGTATACGTGTATACGTGTATACGTGTATACGTGTATACGTGTATACGTGTATACGTGTATACGTGTATACGTGTATACGTGTATACGTGTATACGTGTATACGTGTATACGTGTATACGTGTATACGTGTATACGTGTATACGTGTATACGTGTATACGTGCGCACATACTGACGTACAGGCGTGGGTACGGGTTCACGTACATATATGGGTATGCCATGTGTGTACGCGTGTGTTAAAATTGCTTATGTCCTTCAAGCATGAATTAAATAACCACTTATGGTAGTAATGTGAACAATACAATAACTTATGTCATTCGAGCATGAATTAAATAATCAGCTATGATAATTATGAGGGCAAAGAATGTACACGTTAAGTCCAGCTACAATCAATGGTCTGGGCGCAGGCCGGCCGGTTTTCGGCGTAGGCCATGGTGAGTCCCTGCATCCCCGAAAATTAAAAGATACCAGAGGCCTGACAGTTCAGTTATGACTAATCACGGGTTATCTAGTAACTAATCCATCGAGATGTCTTATTTAAGGGGAACGAGTGGGCGGGTATAGTTGATATGGCCCTGAAGTAAGAACCAGATGCCAGGTATAGTTTCAGTTTAGTCACCCCCAAGTGGTATGGGCCCGGAGCGAGAAGAGGGGCATTATGCGGGCGGGTTGCTGGTTTCACGGAGGATGGTAGAAGCCCTAGAAATTGTGGAGAGGGATATCCGTGTTGACGAGGATTACGAAACTTAATGCGCAAGTGTTCGATTAATAGATTAATGTTTTATGTCCGATTAATAGGATTATGTACTCATGTAAAATTAAGGAATTTAAGTACTTAAGAATATTCATGGGGACAGGAAGTTAATGTGGATTATACATATATATGTCCTATGTACTGTATATAATAGTATGTACATGCTTATATGCATGTGGATAAGGGCTTTATGCACGATATACATAGATTGTATTACGTGGATTACCCGCGAGAGAGACTGTATTATATTGTATGGGGGAGAGCATACAATGCATGAAACACATAAGTAGGGTGTTTTTGTTTATGGTTGGTAGTAGTAGAAATTTAACAAGGAATAGTTTATATAGAATTTCAGCTTTGGGTGTTGAAGGTGGAGTATGGTGCTTCTTCCTTGAGGTTGCCCTAGGGAGGGAGGCTCCATTTTCGGTTTACAAGGCCGGGGTAATAAGTATACTACAAGGGCTCTTCATTTGAGTATTTTGTTTTCGATAAGGCGTGTTATTGGTATAATAAGGGTTATAAGGGAAAAGTACAGGACGGATGCTATTTGTCCGATAATAATAAAAGGATTTTCGACGGGTTGTCCTCCGATCCATGTAAGGGTGAATAGGTCTGCTACCAGGATTCAGAATAGGAATTGGCTTAGAGGACGGAATATTATGGTTTGTTGTTTGGTGGAATATAGGGATGGGATAATTGCTAGGATTAGAATGGATAGGAATAGGGCTATTACTCCTCCTAGCTTATTAGGGATGGATCGTAGGATGGCATAGGCAAAGAGGAAATATCATTCCGGCTTGATGTGGGGTGGGGTGTTGAGGGGATTTGCTGGGTTGTAGTTGTCGGGGTCTCCTAATAGGTCTGGTTGGAAAAGAGTTAGTGTTGTAAGTGATAAAAAAAGGAGTAGGAATCCTAATAGGTCTTTAGTGGTGTAGTAGGGGTGAAATGGAATTTTGTCAGGGTTTGAGGATGTGCCGAGTGGATTGGTGGACCCTGTTTCGTGAAGGAAGAGAAGGTGAATTATAGCTAGGGCTAAGATAATGAAGGGTAAAATAAAGTGGAGAGCGAAGAATCGGGTCAGGGTAGCTTTGCCGACAGAGAAGTCACCTCAGATTCACTCTACTAGGTCGGTGCCGATGTAAGGAATTGCTGAGAGTAAGTTTGTAATTACTGTAGCACCCCAGAATGATATTTGTCCTCATGGGAGGACATAGCCTATGAAGGCCGTGGCTATTGTCGAGAATAGTAGGATGGTGCCGAGGTTTCAGGTTTCTAGTAGGGTGAAAGAGCCGTAGTATAGGCCTCGGCCTACATGAATAAACAGGCATAGGAAGAATATGGATGCTCCGTTGGCATGGAGGTAGCGGATAAGTCAGCCGTAGTTTACGTCTCGGCAGATGTGGGCTACGGAGGAGAATGCGGTTGTTGTATCTGCTGTATAGTGCATGGCCAGGAATAGGCCTGTGATAATTTGGATGGCTAGGCAGGCTCCCAGTAGGGAGCCAAAGTTTCATAGGGAGGAAATGTTAGGTGGTGTAGGAAGGTCGATGAGTGAATTGTTGATGATTTTTATGAGAGGGTGATTTTTTCGAGTGTTAGTCATTTGTGTTTTTGTAGTTGAAATACAACGATGATTTTTCATGTCATTGGTCATGGTTTAGAATCCATGTAAAAATTATGGTATATGTGATGTTTTTGTTAAGTATAATTTTTGTTTTAGGTTTTGTAGGTTTTTCGTCAAAGCCTTCCCCTATTTATGGGGGTGTTGGGTTAATTGTTAGTGGGGCTGTGGGGTGTGTTATTATTGTGGGTTTTGGAGGTACTTTTGTGGGTTTAATGGTGTTTTTGGTCTATTTGGGAGGTATATTGGTGGTGTTTGGATATACTACGGCGATGGCCACTGAAGAATATCCAGAGACTTGAGGTTCTAGTGCTGTTGTTCTAGGGTCTTTGTTAGTAGGGGTCATTATAGAGTTGTTGGTGGTGATTTGGGTGATAGGGGAGGGTGATTTTGAGGTGGTGGTTGGTTTTGGTGATTTGGAGGATTGAATTATTTTTGTGGATAAAGAGGTTAGTGTTGTTCGTGAAGATTCTCTAGGGGTAGCATCTCTTTATAATTATGTTAGTTGGTTTGTGGTTATTGCGGGTTGTTTTCTGTTTATAAGTGTGTTGATTGTTATTGAAATTGTTCGAAGAAGGGTTAAATGAGAAGTAGGAGGGCCAGGAGTGCTGAGATGAGGGAAGAGAGAAAGTATAGTTTGATTAGGCCTTTTTGGTTAGAGATGGTTGTGGAGTATAGTATTTGTAGTCGTGATAAGTTTTTTGGTATGGTTTTTTCTAATCAGAGTAGGTCTAGTAGGAGAAATGCTGTGTTTTGGCTTGTGGTGAGGTTGTGTAGGGGAGTTGAACGGTGGGTAATTATTGGAAAGAATCCTAATATGCTTGAGAATTTGAGGGTGTGGGAGGGTGATTTAAGTTTTAAGTTGTTTGTTATAAGGTTTAGCTCTATTGCTAGGACGAGCCCTAAGATGGTTGTGATTAGGGCTGTTATTTTCAGATAAGATGGCATTGTTATTTGTGAGGTGGTGAAGGGAGGAATGTTGTTTGATATGAAAAATCCGGCGAAGATGCTGCCGATTGCCAAGCGTTTGATTGAGTTGATTAATAGGGGGTTGTTCTCGTTAATGATAGTTGGGACTATAAATCGGGGTTGTTTTATTAGTGTGTAGAAGATTATTCGGGTACTATAAACAGCGGTTAGGGAAGTTGCAATAAGTGTGATTATTAGGGCTCAGGCGTTGGTATTAGATGTATTTATGGATTCGATGATAAGGTCTTTTGAGTAAAAACCTGTTAAAAAAGGTATACCCGTGAGTGCGAGGCTACCTACAGTAAGGGAGGAGGCTGTAAAGGGTATGGCTTTGAAAAGACCACCTATTTTTCGAATGTCTTGTTCATTATTTAGACTGTGGATAATGGAGCCGGAGCATATAAATAGTATAGCTTTGAAGAAGGCGTGATTACAGATGTGGAGGAAGGCTAGATGGGGTTGGTTAATACCCAAAGTACCTATTATTAAGCCTAGTTGGCTTGAGGTGGAAAAGGCTACGATTTTTTTAATGTCGTTTTGTGTAAGAGCACAAATTGCCGTGAATAGGGTGGTAGTGCTACCTAGACATAGTATGAGTGTTTGGACTGTGTTGTTATTTTCTGTTATGGGATGGAATCGGATTAAGAGGAAAATTCCGGCTACAACTATCGTGCTAGAGTGAAGTAGGGCTGAAACTGGTGTAGGGCCTTCTATCGCTGATGGCAGTCATGGATGAAGTCCGAATTGGGCAGATTTTCCGGTAGCTGCAAGAAGTAGGCCTATTAATGGAATCGGGTTTGGATTATGGTTAAGTATAAATATTTGTTGAAGTTCTCAGGAATTAGAATATATTAAGAATCATGCTATGGCTAGGATAAATCCAATGTCTCCAATGCGGTTGTAGATAATGGCTTGTAGGGCTGCCGTATTTGCGTCAGTTCGTCCGTACCATCAGCTGATTAGTAGAAAGGATATAATACCGACGCCTTCTCAGCCGATAAAGAGTTGGAATAAGTTGTTGGCGGTCACTAGAATTAGTATGGTAATGAGGAACAGGAGGAGGTATTTAAAGAATAGGTTAATGTTTGGGTCTGGTTGTATATATCATGTTGAGAATTCTATGATGGACCAAGTAACGAGTAGTGCTACTGGAATAAATAGTGTTGAGAAATAGTCTAGTTTTAGGCTAATGGTTAGTTTTAGGGTTTGGATTGATATTCAGTGTCAGTTGGAAATGACTGCTTCCTGCCCTGAGAAAGTAAATAGTGTGGCTGGAATTAGGCTGATAAGGAAAGCGTAAGTGGTGGTTAGTTTTACGTGGGGGATGTAAGGGGTATTTTTGTGAATGTCCGTGAGGCTTGTTATAACGGGGTATGATAGGATTATTAGCGTGATTAGAGCGAGGGAGGGGCATAGGTTAATTACTTTTATTTGGAGTTGCACCAATTTTTTGGCTCCTAAGACCAATGGATAACTACTATCCTTTAAAAGTTGAGGGAGCCATACTGTTATGTACGGGGTGCAGAGTTAGCAGTTCTTTCATTCTCTCTCGGTAGATAAGGGGTTTTGAGCCCTTATAGCTAAATTCACAGTTTAGTGTTTTGTTTAAACTATATCTACAGTATGTTTGTCCTATGAGGATTTTGGGGTTTAAGGTTAGGAGAAGAAGGGGAAGGATGTGTATGGATATTAGGGTATTTTCTCGTGTGAGGGAAGGATTAAAGTTTTGTGTGTGGTATGAAGGTTTACCTCGTTGTGTTGTTGTTAGCATGTATAGTGAATAGGTGGCGGTAATTAGCATATTTAGGCCTGTCAAGATGATTGTTGTGTTAGATCATGAGAAGGCTGCTATGGTTACAAGTAGTTCTCCAATTAAGTTGATGGAGGGTGGTAAAGCTAGGTTGTTTAGGCTGGCGAGAAGTCATCAGGTGCTTATTAGTGGAAGGAGAGCTTGAAGTCCTCGTGCCAGGAGTATTGTTCGGCTATGAATGCGTTCGTAGTTTGAGTTGGCGAGGCAGAATAATACTGAGGATGTAAGGCCATGTGCAATTATTAAGGTTGTTGCCCCTATGAGGCTTCATGGTGTTTGAATGAGGATTGCTATAATTACTAATGCCATGTGACTAACTGATGAGTAGGCGATAAGTGATTTTAGGTCTGTTTGTCGTAGGCAAATTAAGCTGGTTATAATTATCCCTCATAAGCATATTATGAGGAATGGGTATGCTATAAACTTTGTTAGGGGGTTAAGAATTATGATAATACGTACTATCCCATAACCTCCTAGTTTTAAGAGGATAGCTGCGAGGATTATAGATCCAGCAATAGGGGCTTCTACGTGGGCTTTGGGCAATCATATGTGGAGGCCATAAAGGGGTATTTTTACTATAAAGGCTATAATGCATGCTGTTCATAGTAGATAGTTGGATCATGAATTGGGTAATTCTTGTAGTCAGTAAGTTATTATGAATAGGCTTAATGTGCCTATGGAGTTTTGGATATGGGATAATGCTACGAGTAATGGTAAGGATCCGGCTAGGGTATAAAATAGGAAGTATAGACCTGCGTTCAATCGTTCCGTTTGGTTTCCTCATCGGGTGATAATGATAAGGGTGGGAATTAGTGTAGATTCAAATAGGGTATAAAATATAATTAGTTCAGTGGCTGCGAATGTTATAATTAGGAATAGTTGTAAGGAGATAAGGGTGGAGAGGAAATGCTTTTTTCGTTCTCAGGATTCTTTTGTAAGGTGGTGTTGGCTCGCTATAATTGTTAGGGGGAATAACCATGTTGTTAGGATTAGGAGGGGTGATGATAATGGGTCGGAGAAAAAGGTTAGTGAAAAATTATTGCTGTTAGTATCAGCTTGTTTAAATAGGAATAGGCTTACGAGGCTGATTGTTAGGCTATGTAAGGTAATGTTGATTCAGACTATGGGATTGGCGGAGTATCAGGTTACTGGTAATAGTATGGCTGTTGGTACGATAATTTTTAGCATTGAAGGAGGTTGAGGTTTTGAATAAGGTCTAAACCATAGGTGTTGGATATTATTACCAGTAAGGCTAAGCCGATGGCCGCTTCACAAGCTGCAAATACCAATAGGAGAATGGGCATAATGAAAGATATTGTGGAGTGTAAATTTATAATAGTAAGAGTGCTTAAGACAAATATAGATAATATTATGCCTTCTAAACACAGTAGGGAGGATATTAAATGGGAGCGGAATACTAGTATTCCTGTGAGGGCAGTGGTAAAGGCTAGAATAATGTTAGTGGAAATTGAAGGCATATGATAATTATGTAATTCATAATCTAATGAGTCGAAATCATTTATTTTATTTTAAACTAATTATCAATGTTATTCTTCTCATTCGAGTCCTTTTTGAAACCATTCATAGGTGAGGCCTGCGGCTAGAATAGAGATTACTATGAGGGCCGTTGTTAATATAAGTTTTAGATTGTCTGTTTGGGTTGCTCAGGGGAGTGGAAGGAGGAGGGCAATTTCTAGGTCGAATAGGAGGAATGTGATGGCTACCAGAAAGAATTTTATAGAGAATGGTAGGCGGGCGGACCCTATGGGGTCGAATCCGCATTCGTAGGGCTTGTATTTTTCCGTGTAAATGTTTAGCTGTGGTATTCAGAATGCGATTATTACAAGGATTATGACTAGAAGGGCGTCAGTTATAAGAGTTAGTGGGAGGTTAATTATTCTTTTTCGGGTTATTACCGAAGCTTATTGATTGGAAGTCAATTGTACTAAGTGATACTAAAAGAATAGGACCCTCATCAGTAAATAGAGACATATAGGAACAGTCATACCACATCAACAAAGTGTCAATATCAGGCTGCTGCTTCGAAGCCGAAATGGTGGTTAGAGGTGAAGTGGAATTTTACTTGGCGGAGAAAGCAGGTAGCGAGGAAAGTGGATCCGATGATGACGTGCAAGCCATGGAAGCCTGTTGCTATAAAAAATGTTGATCCATACACCCCGTCTGAGATTGTGAAGGATGTGTCAAAGTATTCTGAGGCTTGGAGGAGTGTAAAGTAGATACCTAGAGAAATAGTGATGAGCAAAGCTTGGAGTATATGTGTTCGGTTACCTTCTATCAAGCTATGGTGTGTTCAGGTAATGGAAATGCCCGAGGCTAGGAGTACGGCTGTGTTAAGTAGGGGGACTTCCAGGGGATTAAGGGGGTGGATGCCTGTTGGGGGTCAGCAGCCTCCGAGTTCGGGGGTAGGGGCTAAGCTTGAGTGGTAGAAGGCTCAGAAAAAGCCCGCAAAGAAGAATACTTCTGAAATAATGAATAGGATTATGCCATATCGAAGGCCTTTTTGGACCATGGGAGTGTGGTGGCCTTGAAAAGTTCCTTCTCGTACAACATCTCGTCACCATTGGTATATTGTCAATAAGTTGGTTAATAGTCCTAGGGACAAGAGGGAATTTGAGTTAAAGTGAAATCATATGACTAGGCCAGATGTTATTAGGAGTGCTGAAAGGGCTCCCGTGAGGGGTCAAGGGCTAGGGTTAACTATATGGTAGGCGTGAGTTTGGTGGGTCATTAAGTGTTGTCGTGTAAGTAAAGGCTTACTAGTAGGGTAAATACGTAGGCTTGAATTAGGGCAACGGCCAGTTCAAGGACTGTAAGTAATACAAGAATGATGAATGTAATTAAGGAAATGGCAGGGTTGATTGAAGTGAGTGCTAGGGTAGTTCCACCAATTAAGTGTATGAGTAGGTGACCTGCCGTGATATTGGCTGTCAGTCGTACGGCCAGTGCTGTGGGTTGAATAAGGAGACTAATAGTTTCAATAATAATTAATATGGGAATAAGAGGGGTAGGTGTACCTTGTGGTAGGAGGTGGGCCAGGGATGCTTTTGTTTTTTGACGGAAGCCTGTAATAACTGTAGCTATTCATAGGGGAATGGCCATGCCTAGATTTATTGATAGTTGTGTGGTAGGGGTGAATGAGTGAGGTAATAGACCAAGCAAATTGGTTGAGCTGATAAATAGGATTAGCGAGGTTAATATGAGGGCTCAGGTTCGTCCTTTGGTGTTGTGTGTTGCTATAAGTTGTTTTAGTATTAGTTGAATCAATCATTGTTGTAAGGAGGCGAGGCGGTTGTTAATAAGTCGGGGGGAGGAGGGGAAGAAGATGCTAGGGGTTAAAATGATAAGAATGACGACGGGAATTCCTACAATTGTAGGGGTGATAAAAGAGGAGAATAGATTTTCGTTCACTTTAATTCTCAGGGGTTTGTACGGTTATGTTTGCTAGGGGTCTTTGATGTAGGGTTTAAGGGGTAGTTAAGTTTTAGGATTTTTAGCTGGAATACGACAAATAGGGTGAGGATTATGGAGGAGATTGTCATAAATCACGTTGATGTATTTAGTTGTGGCATTTTCACTGTGGAAAGATTTATACTCTCAGTCTTTAACTTAAAAGGTTAATGCTTGTTAGCTTCACGGTGAGTTATAATATAATTAGTAATCACTCTTCAAAGTATTTTAGGGGAACTAGTTCAAGTACAATTGGTATAAAACTGTGGTTTGCACCACAGATTTCTGAGCATTGGCCATAGTAGATACCTGGGCGGGAGGTTATTAGGGTAACTTGGTTCAAGCGTCCTGGGATAGCATCTGTTTTTACGCCTAAGGAGGGTACAGTTCACGAGTGGAGTACGTCTTCTGAGGAAATAAGCATTCGGATGGATATTTCCGTGGGTAGAGCGATTCGGTTATCAACTTCAAGTAAGCGAAGTTCTCCGGGCTTAAGATCTGATAGGGGAATTATGTATGAGTCAAAGTTAAGGTTTTCGTAGTCAGTATACTCATAGCTTCAGTACCATTGATGTCCTATTGTTTTGAGGGTTAGGGAAGGTGTGGTGATTTCATCTATTATATATAAGATGCGTAAAGATGGGAGAGCAATGAGAATTAGGATGACTGCGGGTAAAATAGTTCATACTATTTCCACCCCCTGAGCGTCTACCGTATTTGTATGAGTGAGTTTAGTAGTGAGTATCAGGGAAATAACATAGAGAACTAAGGAGCTAATAAGGAATACGATTATTAAAGTATGATCATGGAAATATAGAAGTTCTTCTATAATGGGGGAGGTGGCGTCTTGAAATCCTAGTTGGACTGGGCAGGCCATTAAGATATACGGGGTTCAACCTGTAAGTTAACTTTGACAAAGTTATGTAATTGTTTTACTAATATCTTGATTTGGAGAAAGTCATGATGGTTATGTGGTTGGCTTGAAACCAATTATAGGGGGTTCGATTCCTTCCTTTCTTAATTATGCTTTTACGTAAGCAGGTTCTTCGAATGTGTGGTAGGGTGGCGGACAACCGTGAAGTCACTCTAAGTTCGTTGATATTAATTCCACTGTTGAAATTTCTCGCTTTGAGGCAAAGGCTTCTCAAATTATGAAAACTATTAACATTACTGCTGTTAGGGAGATGAAAGACCCGATCGATGAGATTATATTCCATGTGGTGTAAGCATCAGGGTAGTCGGAGTAACGGCGGGGCATTCCTGACAGACCTAAAAAGTGCTGTGGGAAGAATGTCATGTTTACACCTACAAATATAGTAGCAAAGTGAATTTTAGATCAGGTACCGTGTAATGTGTAGCCTGAAAATAGAGGGAATCAATGAACAAATCCTCCTATAATGGCAAAGACAGCTCCTATTGATAATACATAGTGAAAGTGCGCTACCACGTAGTATGTATCGTGAAGAACGATATCTAGTGACGAGTTGGCGAGGATAATTCCTGTTAGACCTCCTACTGTAAATAAGAAGATGAAACCTAGGGCTCATAGTATAGCGGGTGACCATTTGATATTGCCTCCGTGAAGCGTAGCTAATCAGCTAAAAACTTTTACTCCGGTGGGAATGGCAATAATTATAGTGGCTGATGTAAAATATGCTCGGGTATCAACGTCTATACCTACGGTAAATATGTGGTGGGCTCATACGATAAAACCCAAGAAGCCGATGGATATCATAGCTCAGATCATACCCATATAGCCAAAGGGTTCTTTTTTGCCTGAGTAGTATGCTACGATGTGAGAAATTATGCCGAAGCCTGGAAGAATTAGGATATAGACTTCGGGGTGCCCGAAGAATCAGAATAAGTGTTGATATAGGATAGGGTCGCCACCTCCTGCAGGATCAAAGAAAGTTGTATTAAGGTTGCGGTCAGTTAGGAGTATTGTGATCCCTGCTGCCAGGACAGGTAGAGATAACAGTAAAAGGACAGCTGTAATTATTACAGATCATACAAATAAGGGGGTTTGATATTGTGATATGGCGGGAGGTTTCATATTTATTACCGTTGTGATGAAGTTAATAGCTCCTAGGATAGAGGACACTCCTGCTAGGTGTAAGGAGAAAATTGTTAAATCTACGGATGCTCCTGCGTGGGCCAAATTTCCGGCTAAAGGAGGATAAACTGTTCACCCTGTTCCTGCGCCTGACTCCACTATTGAGGAGGCAAGGAGAAGTAGGAATGATGGTGGAAGGAGTCAAAAGCTTATATTATTTATTCGCGGAAATGCCATATCAGGAGCTCCAATCATTAAGGGTACAAGTCAATTCCCAAAGCCTCCAATTATAATGGGTATAACTATGAAGAAAATTATGACGAAAGCGTGAGCTGTTACGGCCACATTGTAGATTTGGTCATCCCCTAGTAAGGTTCCTGGTTGGCCAAGTTCGGCCCGGATAAGGAGACTGAGAGCTGTTCCTACTATTCCTGCTCAAGCCCCAAACAATAGGTAGAGGGTTCCAATATCTTTGTGATTTGTTGAGTAGAGTCAACGGTTGATGAACATAGGTAGAATGGCTGAGTAAGCATTAGACTGTAAATCTAAAGACAGAGGAAGCCCTCTTTTTACCAAGTCCTGAGGTGGTTACCACGTTGAATTGCAAGTTCAAAGAAGCAGCTTCAATACTGCCGGGGCTTCTCCCGCCTTTTTTTCCCTGAGAGGCGGGAGAAGTAGATTGAAGCCAGTTGATTAGGGTATTTAGCTGTTAACTAAATCTTCGTGGGGTTGGAGCCCACCTGTCTAGTTGAGGGTTTAGCTTAATTAAAGTAGTTGATTTGCGTTCAGTTGATGTAAGATAAATTCTTGCAACCCTTACGAGCAGAAATTAAGCATGTGTTTGCTTTCTTAGGGCTTTGAAGGCTCTTGGTCTGTTTAACCTAAATTTCTAGTGTAGGACTGATAAGGTTGGTGATAGAGGGAGGGATAGGGTAGATAGAATAATTAGGGGTGGTATGAGTTGAGTTTGTTTTGTAATTTGAAGTTGTCATTTTATTTTTGTGTTGTTGAATGTGGGAAATAGGGTTAGGGAAGTGTTATAGATCAGTCGCATATAGAAGTATAGGTTTAGGAGTGCCATAATGGCTATAATTGTAGCTGTAGTAATGTTGTTGTTTTTTGAGAGCTCTTGGATGATAGCTCATTTGGGTAGGAAGCCTGTAAGTGGAGGGAGTCCTCCTAGAGATAGTAGGGTAATTATAATTGTTAAAGTAGTTATTGGGGTTTTATTTCATAGGCTTGTCAGTGTTAGTGTGGTAGTACTTGTATTGAGGTTTAGGGTAGTAAATATAACAATAGTTAATGTTAGGTAGATAAGCAGGTTTAGTACCGTTAGGGATGGGCAGAATGTGAGAATGGCTATTATTCAGCCCATGTGGGTAATGGATGAGTAGGCTAGGATTTTTCGTAATTGTGTTTGGTTGAGGCCTCCTCAACCTCCTACTAGGATTGATGAGATGGCAATTGGTAGAAGGGTGCTTAGGTTTGTTCACAGGTGAATTTGGAGTATAATGGAAATTGGGGCTAGTTTCTGTCATGTTAGGAGTAGTATTCCCGTTATTAGTGAAATGCCTTGTGTGACTTCAGGGACTCAAAAGTGGAAGGGGGCTATTCCCAGTTTTATTGTTAGTGCAATGGTAGTTGTGAGGGAGATTAGTTGGTTGTGGGAATCAATAATGTTTCATTGTCCGGAGTATATAGCGTTGAACACGATGGCAAATATTAGTAGTATAGAGGCTGTTGTTTGTACGAGGAAATATTTTGTGGCTGCTTCTGTTGATCGGGGTTTATAGTTTTTTATTAGGATTGGGATAATGCCTAATATGTTGATTTCTAGGCCGATTCACATTAGAAGTCAGTGTGAGCTGATCATTGTTAGTATTGTTCCTGTGAAGATTGTGATTGCAATTAGTGAAAGGATTGTGGGGTTAACTAGTATGGGAGGGGTATAAACCAACATTTTCGGGGTATGGGCCCGATAGCTTATTTAGCTGACCTTACTGTTGTAGGATATGGTGTAGATTGGTAGCACGATGGATTTTGAATCTTTAGGGGCAGGTTCAAGACCTGCAATTCTAGAAATAAGGGGGTTAAACCTCTATTATTTACTCTATCAAAGTAACTCTTTTGTCAGACATATTTCTATATTTGTGGGGGGATATGTGATATTAGGATCGGAAGAGAAATATGTCATATGCATAGTGCTAGTGTTAGTGGGAGGAAATTTTTTCATAGTAGGTGTATAAGTTGATCATACCGGAACCGTGGGTATGATGCTCGAATTCATAGAAATAATGTGGTTAGTAAGAGGGCCTTGGTGGTGAAGTTTGTTGTATATGTTTCTGGTATGTTGGGTTTATATAGTGTTCCTAGGAAAAGTATGGTTGTTAGGGCATTTATTATGATGATGTTGGTATATTCTGCCATGAAAAACAGGGCAAAGGGGCCTGCGGCGTATTCTACGTTGAAGCCTGATACTAGTTCGGACTCTCCTTCTGTTAGGTCGAAGGGGGCTCGGTTTGTTTCTGCTAGAGTAGAGATAAATCATATTATGGTTAAGGGTCAAGATGGAATAATAAGTCATAGGTGTTCTTGGGTTGTGATGAGGGTAGAGAGGGTAAATGATCCACTTATTAGAAGAATTGACAATAGGATGATGGCTAGGGTAACTTCGTACGAGATTGTTTGAGCTACTGCTCGTAGGGCGCCGATTAGGGCGTATTTGGAATTGGATGCTCAACCTGATCAGAGGATCGAGTATACGGCTAGGCTTGATGTAGCTAGAATGAATAAGAGTCCTGTATTTAAGTTAACTAGTGGGTGTGGTATTGGCAGGGGGGCTCATATGGTAAGTGCGATCAATAGAGCTAGTATTGGTGAGGTGATGTAGAGTAATGTGGAGGAGGTTAGGGGTCGTAGGGGTTCTTTGATGAATAGTTTTATTGCGTCGGCAAAGGGTTGAAGTAATCCGTGTGGGCCTACGGTATTGGGGCCCTTGCGGAGTTGTATGTAGCCTAGGATTTTTCGTTCGATTAGTGTAAAGAAAGCTATGGCCATGATAATGGGGATAATTAGTAGGAAGAGGTTAGTGAAGAACATTATTAAGAAGAGGAGTTGAACCTCTGGGTTTAAAGTTTTAAGTTTTATGCAATTGCCGGGCTCTGCCATCTTAATAAGCCCTGGTCTTGGGCAGGGTATTGAGTTAGTTGTCAGATTAAGTGTTTATCATCTATTGAGGTTGAGAGCGCTCTATTGAGTTGGCTTTATCTCTCTTGTCCTTTCGTACTGGGAGAGATACTAAATAGATAGAAACCGACCTGGATTACTCCGGTCTGAACTCAGATCACGTAGGACTTTAACCGTTGAACAAACGGACCGTTAATAGCGGTTGCACCATTGGGGTGTCCTGATCCAACATCGAGGTCGTAAACCCTATTGTCGATATGGACTCTATAATAGGATTGCGCTGTTATCCCTAGGGTAACTTGTTCCGTTGATCAAGTTAAATTTGGGTCAGTTGGTTTGTTGATGCTTTGACTGGTAATGTCTAAGCTTGTTTATTCGGAGGTTAAGTTATGCTCCGAGGTCACCCCAACCAAAAGTTTTAGCTCAGGGGTAGTAGTTGTTTATATCTTTGTTGAATTATTGGGTGTACTTGTTTGGGCTAATAATTTAAGCTCCATAGGGTCTTCTCGTCTTATTAGGATATTCCCGCCTCTTCACGGGAAGGTCAATTTCACTGATTAAAAGTAGGAGACAGTTTAACCCTCGTGTGGCCATTCATTCTAGTCCTTAATTAGAGAACAAATGATTATGCTACCTTTGCACGGTCAGGATACCGCGGCCGTTAAACGCATGTCACTGGGCAGGCAGTGCCTCCAATATTGGTAATGCTGGAGGTGATGTTTTTGGTAAACAGGCGGGGTTAGGTTTTGCTGAATTCCTTTTACTTTTTTTAATCTTTCCTTAGTGCACGCCTGTGTTGGGTTAACAATAGGTTTTTAGTAATGGATTGGGGGGGGGGGTAAATTTAATTTATTGTTAATTATCGGTGGGCATCCGGTCCGGTATAAGCTTGTGCTAGGAGAATAGGATTCTTGTTACTTATGTTAACAGTATTGCTTCTATTTAGTGATAGAATAGTTCAGTTGTTTGGTAGGAGGTTGTTGTGGGATTTAGAAATTAAAGTATGTTGTGTGTTGAGCTTGAACGCTTTCTCTATTGGTGGCTGCTTTTAGGCCAACGATAAGGGGGATAGTGTTTACTCTCTACTGAAGGTTGTAGCCTATTCTAAAGAGCTGTTCCTCTTTGGATTAGTGCTTAAATTAACAGGGGGTTTAGGTGGGTTACTTTAGGTTAATTTAAGGCTGAACTGAAATTCTTTTCTGAACAACCAGCTATCGCCAAGCTCGTTAGGCCTTTCACCTCTACTCGTGAATCTTCTCACCATTTTGCTACATGGATGAGTTGGTTCTTATATAACTGTTCACGAGTAGCTCGTTTGGTTTCGGGTGTTCTGGCTTAAATTCTCTTCGTCAGACTGTTCTAGTTAAGTCATTATGCAAAAGGTACAAGGGGTAAACTTTGCTTTTATGAACTTTAAATTGTTCTTTCATCTTTCCCTTACGGTACTTTTTCTATAGCGCTGGGTGAAATTTCTATCTCCTATACTACTAGTGATTTTAGTGAATGTTTTAGTTGAGGGCATGTAAGATCTGTTGGAGGGTGTAGAAGGTTAGGCTAGTCTTAGTTTCAAAGTGTCACGTTAATTGTGAAGTCTTCTGGGTGTAGGCCGGATGCTTTGGGTTTAAGCTACACTTTGATTTTTTCCAAGCACACTTTCCAGTACGCTTACCTTGTTACGACTTATCTCCTCTCATGTATTATGTTTATTGTGTTTAGGGAACTAATTGTGTAAGGGTTGAGGAGGGTGACGGGCGGTGTGTACGTGCTTCATGGCCTTGTTCAATCAAGCTCTCTATTCTTGATTTACTACTAAATTCTCCTTTGGCTCCTAGATTTCATAGGGTTTTGGTGAGATATTGTTCTATTAGTAGAAAATGTAGCCCATTTCTTTCCACTCCATGGACTACACCTTGACCTAACGTTTTTACGTCAAATGTTTGTGCTTACTTTGTAGCCTTGGTAGGGTTCGCTGGGGATGGCGGTATATAGGTTGAATTAGCAAGGGGTGGTGAGGTTTATCGGGGTTTATCGATTATAGAACAGGCTCCTCTAGAGGGAATTAAAGCACCGTCAAGTCCCTTGAGTTTTAAGCTATTGCTTGTAGTATTCTGGCGAGTGATTTTGTTTATTAATCATTTAGGTTTACGGCCAAGCATAGTGGGGTATCTAATCCCAGTTTGAGTCTTGGCTTTCGTGTTTTCAGAGTGCTAAAGTCACTTTCGTGGGTTATTTTGTTTTAGCTGGGGCATTTTACGGCTTAGATAAAATTTAACTTTATTTTTAGTATTCTAAAACACACTTTATGCCGTTTTTATTAGTTTGGGTTAATCGTATGACCGCGGTGGCTGGCACGAAATTTACCAACCCTTACTTCAGTATAGCTTAGTCGAACTTTCGTTTATTGCTTAAGTTTTGTCACTGCTGTATCCCGTGGGGGTGTGGCTTAGCAAGGCGTGAAGAGCTGCCGTTTGGCGTGCTTGATGCCAGCTCCTTTTGATTATGTAATTTAGAGGGCATTCTCACTGGTGTGCAGTTACTTGCATGTGTAATCTTACTGACAACTAATAGTAAGGCTGGGACCAAACCTGTGTGTTTATGGAGCATGCTAGCTCATCTAGGCATTTTCAGTGCCTTACTTTTTAAATTAAGCTACATTAAC